GATTGGGATCATCCCTGTAATAATAGGATGAATTAAGTTTTCGAAATGAAAGCATAAGAACTCAACGGGGATCCACTCTTTCTTTGATGAATTCGAGGGGGTCCCGTTGAGTTCTTCCTAATCAGAATCTTTTTGTAAGGGATTCAATAGATAACTTTTTGGTATGTTTCAAAAAACTCCATTTTTTTAGAATGTTTTTGAAAAATGAACTTCATTAATTCGTTCAAAACATTTTTTTATTTTGGATAATATCTGTCGATACTTTTGCTTTAAAGTTGAACGAAAAGTAAAAGAAAGAAGAAATCACTTGATTTAATTCTTATTTAATTCTTCTGGGTGGCGCAATAATATTGTATTCTACGAATTTGATTTTGCAAGAATTATTAATTATATAATATATTTTCTAGCGGTCAAATATTCTGTAGAACCGAACCTTTTTGATACTATACTAACGGAATCTTACTCTAAATAGATTTTATTCTGTAATAATATAGAATTATGATTTAATTCTTTTTTTTTAAGTTAATTAAGGAAGTTTATTTAGTGAATTAAATTCGCGCTCTTTTTTGTTTGTCCATTATTTCACTACGTATCTATTTCGATATAAACAATAAACAATAAGAAATGGGACTCTAGGAAAAGACAAATTATCCATCCTAGAATCCTGTTTTCCCTATTTCGACTTTACTTAATATAAGATTCTCTGCCTATTTTTTTTTAGGTTTAGTATCGAGTGGAATTTAATTCTATTACAATAGAAAAGGATTAATATATTTCTATTCTAGCGCATTGAAATGTGAAAACAGCGACATAATCATATGTTCGAATTAATTGTAGAGTTGAAAAAAAAAAAGACAAGAACCAAAGTCAAATACTCTTCTTCACAATATACATACTATGACTGACTAGTTCTATGGTACAAGGAATTCTTTAAATAGAGGAGAAAAAAACTAGAAAAACCAAAAGGTCTTTCCATAATTTATCAACAAAAATTTAGTTCTTTATTACCAGCTTAATAGGCTGATAAATCCACATACCTAAAAATTCATTTCGGACAATTGAACCTTTTCAAATTGTTTCTTTTTAAGAACCAAAAAGATTTGTGCCAAAATAATAGATGCCAAGAAGAACAACAGACCTTGTACACGTAACGGATCTTGAAGCACTATTTCTGCATCCCCCTGACCAAATCCACCCACATTAGGATTACTCGTTAATGGTTGATCAAGTTTGATAGATTCACCCTCTGAAACAAGAAGTTCAGGTCCTGGCGGTATAATATCAATCACTTCACGTCCATCCGATGCATCCACTATCGTTATTTCGTATCCACCTTTTTCTTTTCGTATAATTTTATTTACTATACCTGTTGCTGTAGCATTATAAACATTATTATTACTCTTGCTCCCGTCGGGATAAATCTGACCCCTTCCCCTATTCCCGCCTACGTATATAGGATATTTTAAGAAGTGAACATCTCTCTTAGTAGCGGGATCTGGAGAAAGAATAGGAAAGGTAATTTCACTATATTTCTTCCCAGGAACGGGGCCTACCACAAGAATATTTTTTTTTGTGGGACGATAGCTTTGAAAAGACAAATTACCTATTTTTTCTTTAATCTCGGGCGAAATACGATCAGGAGGGGCCAATTCAAAACCCTCTGGTAAAATAAGAACAGCACCTACATTCAAAGCCCCTTTTTTACCATTAGCCAGAACTTGTTTAACTTGCATATCATAAGGAATTCGAACAACTGCTTCAAATACAGTATCGGGAAGTACCGCTTGTGGAACCTCAATATCTACAGGCTTATTAGCTAAATGGCAATTAGCACATACAATCCGCCCGGTAGCTTCTCTCGGATTTTCATAACCCTGTTGAGCAAAAATGGGATATGCATTTGAAATGGGTGCTCGAGTTATTATATATATCATGAGCAATACGGAAATGGATCGGGTAATTTCTTCCTTTATCCAAGAAAAAGCATTTCTAGTTTGCATAATCATTCATCCTGAAAATTTCTACAATAAGATTAGGTAGGTTACTGGCATAGTTCCCTATCCATTATTCTGCTATTTACTCAAATGATTTTCCTAGAATATAGGAAGAATACGAGTAGAACGAAAAAGAATAAGTCAATTTTTTAATGTTTAGCTTTTAGATACAAAAAAACAAATTTTTTAATTGGATCAGTGGATCGTTTTTTCAGTCATTCATTGAATGATAAATCACTACAAGTGACGGAGATACACGATTTAAATAACGGAAAATCCAGTATTTTAAAATTGTATCTAAAATGACTGGAAAAGTGGAAACAAGACCAGATATAATTTGATCATTCTGAGTAAATCCAAAATCTTTATAGACAGACCCAATCATTAGTTCCCAACCATGAGTTGAATGGAATCCTATACATAAATCAGTTAATAAAAGGATCGAAAAAGCTTTTATTGTATCACTTAAGTTATATAGAAATTCTTGAACCCAAGAGTTAAGAATAATGAGTTCTTGATTACCCCTAATAGAATAACCACTTAGAATAAGGAAACATATTATATTTGTACAGAAATGCAAAATCGTATGGATACGGTCTTGGTTGTTCGTCTCTATCAATTGGATGGTTTCTTTGTAGATTTCCATACGAAGATTTTGTAAATGTGTTTCCGGGTATTCCTTTAGCATTTCATCCAAGAGGAACAGTTCCTCGAACTCTATCAATTTCTTTAAAATCGTTTTTTCTTGAATAATATTCAAGAAAATTTCGGATTGTTTCGTATTCCACCAATTAGTAATCCAAGATTCCAGACTTTTCTTAAATGTAAAAGAGATGCACCAGGGCAAAAAGACTATAGATGTAAGACATAGAAGGGGAATGAATGCTTTCTTTTTTGCCATTTTTCGTCTTTAATGAACTCAGTTTCATCTCATTTGTCAACTATATAGAATAATAATTTTTCTATCAAGCATAAGTTCTATTACAAGTAAATACAAGTAATAGAGTACAAGTAAATACAAGTAATAGAGCCTAGCCTATGTATCAATTTCTAATTTTTTAAATATAAATTGAGAATCGATTCTCGCTTTTTTTATTTGTAATTCGGGAGTTTGTTTTTTGCTTTAATTTGGAAATAAAGAATACAAAATAATACAGAAATCAAAAAATAAATGCTTTCTTAGAGAAAGCATTTATTTTTTTGATACAACGATTTCCATTGGTAGACTCAAGAATATGGAACGATTTCCATTGGTACACTCAAGAATCTGGACAAGTCCCAAGCTTTTTGTATAACGTTGCGTGGAGTCCTATCATAATAATCATCAACAGGAGTCAAAGGAAGGGTCCCTTGTTCTCTTGTTTGCATATAAAGGACACCGCTACTGGGTTCTGGGTTAGGGTTAGCTTGTAGTATGAGAGACTTAATATCTTCCATACGAACTCGGAGAAAAATACGACGATATGTTCCAGGAAATCCGTAACGAAAAAAACACACCATTCTATTTTTTTTATCGAAAAAATTATAACCACTCCCCAGATTCCAAAAAATTAGAAGCCACCAATGTAAACTTAGAAAGAGACCTGCGATTCCATAGAAAGTCAGGGTGACCCCTTGTGGCAAAAAAGGAACTACAAATTCAGATGAAATCAAAGAGAAAAAATGTCTACCATAATAACTGGAAACTGAAATATATAACACCCCTAATGAACCTAAAAGAGTGAAAGAAGCCCAGAAGAAATTGATTGGTTTTCGGGACCCCGGTACAATGTCAAGCCATGCGTCTTGTGAACGACAACCATGTTTTTCTGATCCCCAACTAATGAATTTTGGAACATTAACCAATAAAGCAGACATTACAATTAAGACAAGGCCCACTAAAAACACATAAAAGTTTATCATAAAATGGGTACCTCAATTTCATATTTGTACCTGTTATTTTTTTATTGTTATATTAATTATATTAATATTTTTGTTGTTATATTAAATCCTCCTTATCTTATTAAGGTAATATTAATAGTAGTACTTTTGCCCGTATCTAAAAAATCTTGTTTTTTTGAACATGAAGAAATAAAGAAGCCATTGCAACTGCCGGAAATACTAGGCCCACTAAAGGAACAAAAAGGGAAGATAAGTTTATCATAAAATGGGGTACCTCAATTTCGTATTTGTACCTGTTATGTTATTTTTTGTTGATTGTTATATTAATAATATATATATTTTGATTTTTCTTATATTAAAGATAGTCTATAATCACTAGAATTCATATAGACTTATACTAAGTATATCTAAATGAATAGAGATGAATAGATAGATATATCTATTATATACGGAGTATACATAATTAAGTATATAATATAATAAATCCATAATCAAAGAAAAAAATGAATAAGATTTATTAAGAATCAAAAGGAAAAATCTAAAAATAATAAATGTTTTTATTTTTCTTATTCTTAGTACTTTTCTATTCTTATCTTATTACTGTGTGTTCTAATTTGATTTTTGTATAATAATAATTTATTATAATTCTATTTGAAGTTCCAAATTGAAAAAAAAAAAAATGAAATTAGAGTCTGAATTATTTTTCAGTTTGAGTCATAGGAAAGAAACCATGGAAATGCAATAACTCACTTAAAACCTCTTTTAAAGAATTACGTGGTACGATTGAATCAAATAAGCCCTTTTCGAATAAAAATTCAGCCGATTGTGAACCTTCGGGCACTTCGATATTCAACGTTTGTTCAATTACTCTTTTACCTGCAAATGCTATGTAAGCGTCGGGTTCGGCAATAATGATATCCCCCAACATCCCAAAACTAGCTGTTACCCCACCAGTAGTAGGAGATGTAAGTATCGGTATATAGAATAACTTTTCATTGATTTGATAATTATATAAAGCAGAAGATATTTTAGCCATTTGCATTAAGCTCAAACTTCCTTCTTGCATACGTGCTCCTCCAGACGCACATACTATAATAAGAGGTAAACGTTGATTGGTAGCATATTCGATCAACCGAGTGATTTTCTCACCCACTACGGATCCCATACTACCTCCCATAAACTGAAAATCCATAATACCAATTGCTACAGGAATACCATTTACTTGACCTGTGCCTGTTTGAACCGCCTCCAGTAATCCGGTTCTGTCTTGATAAGAATCAAGACGATTTGGATAATCATCATTTTCAGAAGGTTCGTCTTCCAAACTATTTTCAGAGAGTTCATCTTCCGAACTATTTGGATAATCATCATTTTCAGAAGGTTCGTCTTCCAAACTATTTTCAGAGAGTTCATCTTCCGAACTATTTGGATAATCATCATTTTCAGAAGGTTCGTCTTCCAAACTATTTTCAGAGAGTTCATCTTCCGAACTATTTGGATAATCATCATTTTCAGAAGGTTCGTCTTCCAAACTATTTTGATAATCATCATTTTCAGAAGGTTCGTCTTCCGAATTAAATTCAATGGGATCCACAGAGACCATGTCTTCATCCATAGGATTCCAAGTACCTGGATCAATCAAAAGTTCGATTCGATCTGAACTGCTCATTTTCAAATGACATCCACAGTATTCACAAATATTCATTTTTGATTTAAAAAATCTCTTATAATTGTTTCCATAACAATTGTCGCAGGCAACCCACAAATGCGAAAAATCATTTGTATCCTTTGTGATAGTTATTATACTAGTACTCTCGATTTCACTACTATTTTGGACCTTCTCACTCTCATTCTCACTATCATTGTCACTCTCATTCTCATTCTCACTCTCATTCTCACTCTCATTCTCACTATCACTCTCATTCTCATTCTCACTCTCACTCTCATTCTCACTCTCATTTTCCGGTTCTAAATTGTAATAAGCCTTTTGGAGCTTCTCATAATCCTCTCTATCATTCTCATTCTCACTCTCACTCTCACTCTCATTCTCACTCTCACTCTCATTTTCCGGTTCTAAATTGTAATAAGCCTTTTGGAGCTTCTCATAATCCTCTCTATCATTCTCATTCTCACTCTCACTCTCACTCTCACTCTCATTCTCACTCTCACTCTCATTTTCCGGTTCTAAATTGTAATAAGCCTTTTGGAGCTTCTCATAATCCTCTCTATCATTCTCATTCTCACTCTCACTCTCACTCTCACTCTCATTCTCACTCTCACTCTCATTTTCCGGTTCTAAATTGTAATAAGCCTTTTGGAGCTTCTCATAATCCTCTCTATCATTCTCATTCTCACTCTCATTCTCACTCTCACTCTCATTTTCCGGTTCTAAAATGTAATTAGCCTTTTGGAGCTTCTCATAATCATCACTATGATTGTCACTATCATTGTCACAATCACTATCATTGTATTTGTCACTGTCATTGTCACTGTCATTGTCACTATCATTGCTATCATCTAAAATGGAATTATCAATACCTATTTCAGAACGAAGATAACCTTTAATACAACTATTAATGATATTATTCCAATTATGTATGGAATAACTATTACTATTACTATCCCTAACTAAAAAATTTTTATCAGATAGGAAATTCCGTATGTTCATGGCTATAACTAGAATTCTCACTATTGTTTTTCCAACCCTGACATCTACTAAATAATCATAATCACTATGAATAGTATTATCCATATCAGTTAAAATAGATGGGTCTTCATTTACACTGTTATTTTCAATAGGACCAAAACTGTCTATTGATTTACTTAAACCACACCTGTATTCTAAACCCCTATTAAACATCATTGAATTGAACCACCATTTTTCCATAGAGCTTTTTTCCTGTATTTACATGAAAATACAATAGATGAATAGTCATTTAAGTTTTAAGTATAGATCACTAGGATTAATAACTAATAATAATAATAATGAGCGAGTAAGTATTTAAAAAACCATTTTTAACTATTTGTAATCTAAAAATGCGATTCCCTGTTATTAACAGGGAAATGCGAAATTAGGTATGAATAGAACAAGAGAGCGGGGGGATAAAAGAGAAAAGAGTTCTATAAATCTATTTATAGAAGTTATCCACACCCTCTTTATTTTCATTAATTCAATTTCATTTGTTGATTAGGGCAAAGTTACATAAAACCACCCGCCTTTTTGAAAATATCCTGACTAGTTCCTGTAAGTTGAGCACCTTGTTCAAAGAAATTAAAAATAACAGGAATATAAAAATAGGTTCTTTATTGGATCAACAACAAAAAAAAACTTTCCGGAGGTTTCTTCCCTCTCTTCGGGATCAAACATCAATTTCAACGATTCGATAAACGGATCATTGGGATACATATAGATGAACAATATATCCCCTAGAAACGTATAAGAAGTTTTTTTTCATACGGCTCTCAATCAAAGTCAAAATGGAGCGCTTTATTCTTTCTTTTCTTCTTGCGAATCTAGTGTTTTTCTTCATTCTAATACAATTCATTGTTGAGACAATTTTTAAATAGTATTTACTTGTTCCAAGATCCTTTAAATTATTAGTGAATCATAACATTACTTGGGGGATCTTTAATCGTCTCAAAAATGGAAGCAACCTAACCATTTTGTTCGTTTCTTTCAAAAAATAATACAAGACGGGTGATTTCCTAGAATACACTTTCGATCCATTTAGCAATTCAAATAAATTTTGATTTTATCACATCGTTTGAAACGATGTTTTACCAGAACATTCGTTTTTAGTTTCGATTTGGTATGGAATTGATTCTATTTTTAAATGGTGCATAGTCATTCATTCAATTCAATCAATACATAATAGAATAATCTATACTTTATGGACAATTTAATTTCGAAACTAAAGATGTAAAAATGAAGTTGATATTCTATCAATAAATAGTATATTCTATTTTCATAGTTTGTAAATAGAAAAAATGAATTTCTTTAAGAAAAATAAAAGGTAATCTTTATTCGGATATACTATTTATATTCAAATAGGTATAGGTATATATCATGAATAGATATGATCTGGGACGGAAGGATTCGAACCTCCGAATAACGGGACCAAAACCCGTTGCCTTACCGCTTGGCCACGCCCCATTTTGGATTCGACACTAATAAATACTATTATGGGTTGTTCGTCAATTCCAGTTCTAAATTTATTCTATAGAATAAATTAAATTGTTACTAGAATTTGGATATGCATAAATATCGAATTAAACTGAATTTATTGATCATTACATAGAATTCAATGTTGACTTATTTATATTCCATTATTTTCCATTTTTTCTTTTCAAATTATTTCTATTTCTTTTCTTTTTCTATATATATTTAGAAATCAAAATTGATTTTTTCTTTTCTATTTCATTTTAATATAAGAGTATAATAAATCAAAATGATAATAATAAATCAAATTATATATATAATAAATCATATCATATATATAAGAATAACATAATATAAAAAAAGACAATAAAAATGAGAATTCAAAAAAAGCAAAAATACAATTTATTTTCTTAAAGAACAACATTTTTGTTATGCTTAATATCTTTAGCTTGGTCTGTATTTGTATTGACTCTGCCCTTTATTCAAGTAGTTTTTTCTTGGCAAAATTACCTGAAGCCTACGCTTTTTTGAACCCAATTGTAGATTTTATGCCAGTAATACCCTTACTCTTTTTTCTCTTAGCTTTTGTTTGGCAAGCTGCTGTAAGTTTTCGATAAGATCTTTAATTTGAATAATGTCCGAAAAAAATGAAGAATTTATTCGAATTTTTGGATAGACAATAAAATTAAAAAATGAAAATTCTATTATTCGATTGGAGTCCACCACCAATACCTAGATCTTGATTGTGGATATGAAAAAAAAATTTGGGTAATATAAAGACTCAATTCTTACTACAAATAAATTTCCTAAGTTTTTTTTTTTGAAATTACTTCATTTCTTATAAACTTAGTATCAAAGGAAACATAATATGAAATAGAAGAGAATCTATTCTCTTTCTCTGGCGTTTTTTTTTTAATTATCTTGGAGATTTTGTAATGCTTACTCTAAAACTATTTGTTTACACGATAGTGATATTCTTTGTTTCTCTTTTCATCTTCGGATTCCTATCTAATGATCCAGGACGTAATCCTGGACGTGAAGAATAAGAAAATCTTTTTTGCTTTGCTTATTTGTGCTGGATTTTGAAATATTTTTTTGTTTTTTTATCTATTTTACATCTTTAACTAGTAAATTTACATCTTTAACTAGTAAAAAAAATTAAACAAAGAGGGAAGAAAAAAAAAAGAAACTCCATAATTTCAAAAGAAAAAAAAGACCAAATCATCAATAAAAGGAAAGAGAGGGATTCGAACCCTCGGTACAAAAATTCGTACAACGGATTAGCAATCCGCCGCTTTAGTCCACTCAGCCATCTCTCCCCAATTCAAAAAAAAAAGAATTATTATGCTTATGATACATCGCATAAACAAAAAGAACAAAAAGCAGGGCTCGAAAAAAGCCTTCTTTATATCTTATTTGATATGGATTGATAGTCATTTGATATATCTTATCTGTCTTTTTTTTTTTTCTATTTATTATCTATAAATAAAGAGAGAATTATTGATTTTCTTTTTTATACCTTCAGCAAAAAGAAAATCCAAAAATAAGATTCGCCCCCTTTTCTAAATTTCATTAGGGGGCCCCTTTACGAAAGACGTCAACACTCTAATTATCGTAAAATTATGCACCTATTACTATTGCATAATTAGGACGGATTCCCTTGTTCGACAAAAGATCCTTTTATATACAATAATGGTATTGTAGCGGGTATAGTTTAGTGGTAAAAGTGCGATTCGTTCTATGGATCCCTTAATAGTTAAGGGGTCCCTTGCGTGATTCATATCACGATCAAAAACTTTATTTCTTACTTAAAGGGATTTAATCCTTTATACCTCTCAACGAACGATTCGAGGAATAACATACATTATCGTAATTTGTATACAATTTAGATTAGAATTGATTCTAAAATTATGAAACATAAGTTTTTGCAATTGGATCCAGAATCCAAATTTTTGAATATGAGTAA